CACAAGCAAGGAGTTGACTTTGTCAACCTTTAGATGTTGTTGTGACACTTTGGTTAGGTTAGGCTCGGTTGACTTTGTCAACGCTACTAAGGACCGGGGCGAGCGAAATTCAGTAGAGGCTCGAAGAGGGGTTTACTAAGCGAAGGGCCGAAGGCGGCTTTGCTATCCATCCTACTATACCACCGAAGGGCGGCAGGCAAAGCTGCAAGGAGGCTTTCTTTGTTCTCATGGCTTCGCTCCACCTTTTTGTCTTTCTGATCGACCTGAAGCGTAGGCATCGTCCTTTGCCATAAGCGATTCTCGAAGATTATCACATTCGATTCAAGGAGATGAAGACTGTGCCTTCGACCGCTGAGAAGTGGATTCAAACTACGGATACGCAGCCCTACTAATAGCTAATAGAAGGGGCAGAGACCTGCGACTTTCTTAACTGCACACAAGCTAGATCTTCACGTCCATGAGGACCAACGAAAAAAGTGAGAAAGAATTCATCCCGTCATCTTTGAAGCTCTAAAATCACCTTTAGCCTCCCCCCGGTTCTATGTACCAGCCCCCTCGAATCAGAGAAGGAACCGAGAGACGCAGCAATCAAAGTAAAATTCACACTCATACGAATTTCAGGGAAAACCATCCCAACAAGATGCTCAGTCTCACCTGCTATTGCTGGATCAATCAGCCCCGGTTGATACCTTGGCAATGGGATCAAGAGATGGGATTTTGCTGGCTTAACACCTTTCGGGTTAAAATCAATCAGAAGAGGTGGGTTTGAAGACTTTGAACTGCGCACTCGGGGAAGTAGAATCTCGACCTTTTTGAAATGCATTGTCTATGCGGGTTTCTTCTCATTGGATGCTAGAGAAGATAGGTCTGGCTTGGGCTGGGTCACCGGGATCAGAAAAGTCTGGATAGGAAGACGAAGAGGGCTTGGACCCGCCTCTGGTGATGCAAATGATGGTCGGATCCCTCCAGTTGCATTCCTTTGTTGAGAGTAGCATGTGACGTATTCCTGGTTTCATTTTGACTTACTTTATACGTTTGCGAGACTTCACTCCTCCGGTCATCTTTAGGAATACGTTATTGCCATCTCCGGTGCATCCATCCATAATGCCTCCCTCATCGGATTAGCTTGGCTACCCGGCTCTAGTAAGACTTGTAAGACTTCTTCCCGCGTAAGGCTTCTGCCACTTAATCTGTATCTGGTACCACCTAGCTCGACAGCATATAATGCAGATGGAAAGTCACTGGTGGGGGCGCCGTTACGGAGCAAGGGAGAGGCTAAGTCACATGCGTATGAAGGGAAATGAGGGGAGAGAGTTTCGCGATGGAACTGTCTTGAGCCGGCGAAAGCGCTTTGGGTGGCACAGCATGGGATTGCCTTAGTTGAGTCTCTCGGACGGAAAAAGGAAGAAAAGGATTCCGTTCCATTTCCTTAAAAAATGAAAAGATGCCTACGCCCGATCTCAAGTGGTTAATAATAGGAATGGCGAACTGGAACCTCAGAAGTCCGCTCTTCTATCAAAGCAGAATTCACCTGGGTCTCTTACTCACCTTCGCGTCTAGGGCATGATGTCTTTATTTAGGATGATTCCATTGGTCAATCGTCTTCTTATTCTCAATCAATTCTTCCAGGCCCAGCAAGAAAACGTATGCGCGAACGCGCAACGGCTTTCGCGGTAGCTCATCCGTTGCTTGTTGGGGTTCCAAACCTCATCTTTGCTTTGGATTATATCTGCGAGCCCTTCCAATCCTTGATCTAGTACCAAATTTAGGGGTTGATGAGATGGACTCGTAATGTACAACCGATACTGGAGAATGAAGTTCGTAACGGAATCAAAGCTAAAGTGGTACAACTCGATTCGATGACCCCCTAACCCTTTCAAGTGGGACTCTTACTACTCTAGTCTACCTTAAAGCTAGCCCGGGCATTCCGATGCATCTTCACTAGTTGCCTTTCAATCAAAGGCCGTCTTCTCTTCCGAAAGCCCTTCTTATTCTAGAGATGAATGTGCAGCTGACTAGGTCCCGAAATGGGGCATTCTGTCAAAGAACTTATAAGAAAGTGCCACAGCATGAATCCGTTCCTGCGTCAGCTATCCCCGGACTTGGGATATTACCACCACATCGCAGGGAAGGAATAATTCTTCTTTCGACGATCCCGGAAGATTGATTATTACGGAATGAATGAGCAATCCGGAACGGATAACTATTCTGGGGGAATAAGGCAAGTGCCCAAATCTCGGACATCAAGCAATGGAATCGAATTGGGTTTCTGGCGGGCTCAGACCGGCAGTTGGTTTTTGGTTACGTGATATCGGCCTTTGGGGGTGGGATCTTGGTCTCAAGCCATCCTCCTGCGAATAAAGGCTCGAAGCGAGAGTATAGTGGGCGGCCTCTCACGAATGGCTTTCGGAGGGCAAGTGTGACCTTCGGAGTGGAGGAAACATTGTGTTGCCCGGGTCTTGGAGTAGGCCCCTTTGTCCGTCAGACAGTAAGTGGTAGGCACGCCTCGCCCCAGGCAGCAATCCGCGGACCCATAGGAGGTAGATAGGAGGAGGGTCTGTGAATGCGGTAGACGGTAGACCTCTCGAAGACTCAGCTTTCAAAATGACAGTCGGCTTTATTGATATTTGGAATTTTAAGAGAACGTGAAGTCTAAGATCATCGAAGGTGGGTTCGGCTTCCTTTTATATAAAAGTTCCTTTAGAAAAGGAATCGAATGGGGCCCGAACCTAGCAGCATTCAGAAGGTCATACTGCTGGTGGAAGTTGCACAGCGAAAGGCAGTATGACACGATCCTTTGAGTTATATAGTTGCTTATTGTGGGAGATGAGTTCTCCGTTCCTCTAATTGATCGGGATTGTTACCGACGTTGGATCTTTTTCGACCAGATTACTAGTGAACAGGTAACCGTAATGACGCGCAGAAAGCACATTCTTTCTAGCATGCGATGTCTTCGGTATTGGCATCTTTCCCGGGAGAACTAAAGCAACCTCTATCTATTAACGACCACTTGGGAATCGCTAGCTCGCATACGCTAGTTCGTTCGTACGCCCTGCTCGATCTACAGCTAGGGAAGTGAAAGGAGCAAGTTCTTGCTTGGCATGTGACTTCTACGGCAATCCCATGTCTTCAGGCAAGGTAGCGTTAGCTATCCCAGGTTGTGAACTGGCTCCGATCAGTGCCTATTCTCCGATCAATGGTCGAATATGCTGCCGTTCCCCTATCGGTCAAGAAGTAAACTCCTCGGATGGGTAAAGAAGCCTATCTTATCCCGAAACCGGAGATACTGGAGGACTGATTCGAGTGGATCCTGTTGCCAGAAAGAGAACTTTCCTAGTCGGGAAAAGAGGCTTCCAAATAAAAGGGGCACTTAATCTATAGAAAACCAAACCTATCGCATGCTTATGACCCGGTAACTAACTTGTTATAGGCTCCGAAGGAAGGGTAGGGTGAGTCATTCCTATCTATTCCAAACTTTCCTCTCCCGCTTATTGATTAGGGCGAGCTAGATGTAATCTCCCCTTCACTTCGATCTTTGCCTTTGCCTACGTAGTCTTTTTTCCTGCTATTTGCTTTTGCCTTCGGGATAATAGATGTATTTATTACTTCCCCTAGAGAGACTTGGGATCACCATGTATTCTAATCTTTCTCTAAACGCAAGAGCTAACTATCTATCCTTACCTTATAAGTAGGAGTAGTATCTCAAGAAAGGGGATCTTTGGACATTATAAAATCCCCACTCTGTCCTAAGCAGATGCTCTGCAGCGTCGACGTGACTCATACCTAGGATGGGTGGCTCTCCATCTGATTCGTGAACTCACCGAGACCGGAAGGCACCTCTGCCATTGGGGAACCCTATCTATAATATCCCGTAGAAAATGCTGAGTCGATAAACTGGTCACTTGGAACCGGATTCGGATGTGCCTTAGTTTAGTTCCAGGTGTGTATTCCGAGGTTCTCTATGAATCGGTTCTAGAGTAGCACTCGACGAAAGTTCCTGGCTTCACTACCGATTCCACGTTTGAGTCTCCGCCTCCACAAGAAAGTGCTAAACTCTTTGTCGCTAGTAGCGCGGGATTCCACTGCTTAACTTAAGTTAGGGCCCCGTCGCTGCCTCTTTCCTTCCCTGCGGGAGAGCTTAAACCTTGGCCGCAGATCCTACGTACTGATGGCTCTAGCCCGGACCGCTTCTCCCTCTAATCCAGTGACCCGTGGAGGTCTAGTTGCTTTCTCCTCGCTAGAAGAGCCACGGGGTCTTTTTTACCAAAAATCTAGAGTGAAGGACTCGTCAGACTATTACTTCACTTAGTGTTAGTAGCGGGAATGGAGAGGCAGTCTGTGGTTGTGGTGAATTGGAGACAGGCTACGAGAAAGTAAAAATAGATGGGCTTGGAAAGCTATATTATAAGGCCAAAGTCCAATCCTCCAATGTGCCGGTTGTTCCCTTCCGACTCCTAACTACCTTCCCTTCTATTTCTTTTTTTTTAACTCTCCCCTGCTGCCGCCCAAGCAATGGAATGGGACTGAATCTGCTCTAAGGTAAATGTGAGGCCGATCTCTGTCTTGATCCCAAGAAGTTAGAATAGAATGAAAGCAACCTCAATCGGGCATTCGGGTGCGACCAGGGAAGACGATCTCATCTTTGGTAAGCCGGATGGGAGGAATCCTCGAAGTGGTACCAAGCTGCTTAGCTACCGAATAGGCATGCGGATCTCTTCTTCTAATTCTAAAGAAAAAAGAGGCATTTTGCGTAAGTAAGAAAGGGGATTGGACCTGAGCTTCTGGGCGAAACTGTGCTTTAAACATGCCCTTATCCGGGTTGAAGGCCTTAGCCAAGTCTCGGAAGTTAAGCCTCTGCCGACCTTCCCTCGGCGATTGGGTTCACGTAAGCTCGACCCGGATTCGAAGTAGCATCGGATGAGACTGGGATGTGGGCCTCTTTTTCCCTTTTTTGACCAAGAGGGCTCCCTTTCTTTCAACTGCCGTTTTGAGTTTTGTTTTTGGTGAACGAAAGTGAGTGCCAGGATTTCCCTGGTAGGTACACATCCTACACATTCAGACTGCTACGTTTCGATCGGAAGACGTCTTGCCGAGGCTCCGACCACTCCCTAAAAAAGCCCATCCCGGAGCGCCCCCAGTGAGCTAGGGGCAGTTAGCTGTCCAACATGCTTCTGCTTTCGTTCCCCTCGACTTTGTTCAGCAGTTTGCTTCACTCATTGTTATGAATCTTGATGGTGAATGCTCGCTTTGCCTGATAAGTGGACAAGGGATCTTTGCTTTAGTTGCCTTAGCTAGCCTATATTGAACTGAACCCTGGACGGATTGGTTCCAGTTAGGCGAATTGGTCTCTGCTACGCTATCTTAACAACTTTAGTTAGCCTCTAGCCTTTTTCCTGGCCTAGGAGCTGTCTGTGAGTTTTCCTCATTGCACACCAACTTTCCCATCCAATTGGCTTAGGTCAGTGCTCACCCAAACAATCTGTATTGCACAACCTCTTATCTTAGAATCACACCTTCCTTTCTCTTCTGACGCTTTGATCTTCGGTCATTGGCGGCTGCTTTCTTAGTGTTGCTTGGATCCTGCCTACTTTCGACGTTGACGTATATAGAATAGAGCCTAATCGTTAGAGTCTCGACGTGGCGGTGTACGCATCGCTCTATAGCCAGAGCGAAGCGAGTCGCTGGCTACTGTTTTCTTTCCTATCGGGCCAGATGCGGCCGAGAATGTTATGTGACCAAGGACGATTTTGTGGAAGGGAAGGCTGACCCTACCTATAATATAAGGATGTTTGCTGATTAGCGAGAAGACACTGGCAGGAAGGTCTTGAAGCTCAACAAAGTAAAAGCCCGTTGACCTAGAAAGGATCCATGGAGCTCTTTCTTCTTGTGCCCCATCCCAAAAGCATTGAAAAAAGATAAGGAAGGGTCAACTAGTGAGAAGTCTTACCCTGGGAGTTTATACCTTTATTGGCTTTGCAATCCCTCTTAAGAAGTGGTGTCAGGTCAACAAGAAATTCTATTGATTCCGTTCAGCGAAAGGAAAGGTGTCCTTCTCTCACGAGTTTGATACCCCCACCCATAGATCATCCAGGGCAATCCGCATGAGTTTTGCTGTTCATACATGAGCCATAGAAGGAAGCTGCCTGCCTAAAATAAGGCTTTTTGAATAAGCAGTTCCATAAGCTCCAGTTAAAAAATTCGATGACCGAACAACTTCAAGATAAACTCTTTCTTTTGTATGATTTAAGGGGCCTATCTTGATTCAATAGCTACGGATAGGCTAAGAGCGCTTATTGCCAAAAGCACCACCATCAGGTAAGCCCTTTTCTTATTAGAAAGCCCTGAGGATTACATAGACTAGCCTAGTCTAATAGGAGTATGCCTAGAATTGGATCTCCTAAGGGTTGGGTATATAGCTGCTATTAGCATCTTAATTCGTAGATCGGATCTTTCCGGTTTAAGGACTGATGTCTGCTGGGCCCTCAAGCCCCTCTCTTCATTGACTCTTGGTACCTAGACACTTTGAATCAATCCCCTCTTTATATGTATCTGAGTTCGACACTCCATCCCAGATCTCTAGGAAAAGGGCTGAGAGCAAGACCATATCTAGTGAAAGTTACTAGCCCCTATACTAGCTCTTTGTTATGAGAACAAAGAGTTTTACAGTTATGATTTAAATTGAACGAATATTTAGTGAATTAGTGAATCTAACTTCCATCGACTAAGATTCTAGCACTCAGCTGTGCCATTTCTTTATTAGTTTAAGCTTGAAGTGTGAATGGATTTCCAGATAAGAAGCGCTACCCAATATTGAGCATGTGTCGGTAAAGGAAATCACAAATGAAAGGAAGTGAGTGGAAAGTCTTTCTCGGTACTTTAGCATGGTAATGAAGAGGAAATCCTGTAAGTGAAGGCCAAGGGGGGCTGACATAATTGATTCATGCTTTGCCTTATATAAGAAGGATGACTATCAAAAGCTTTTTTACCATAAGATGCTTTATTCTCCAAAGTACTAAATGATTTCCTAGTTCGATTTCGATACTTGCATCAAGTGGTCTTTTCCTTTCAGCCCCTGCATCCTATCCTATACTTGACGAGCTAGTTTCAGTTGTTGGAATTGCTTTCCTTCTCCTGGCAAGTAAAGAGCTAGAGGATTAGGTCAGGCACAAAAGAGACTGTTTCAATCCAGCGGATACAGTACTTATGAAGCATGAAAATAGAAAAGAATGCTCTTTGGGCATTGCTTGTGTCGACCAGCCAAGCAGATGAGATTCTGTCTCTTCCTTTACTATTATCACTGACATTAAGGTTGACTCTCTCCTTGCTCGTTTCACTCCTTTCCGTGAAGAGCATACATAGTAGGCACCAAGTCGCAGTGACAACGCCTTCCTGCGTTGGTCCTCCGGTAATCAAGCAAGAACAAACAATCATTCATCGGAGGGAGCTTGGATTTCCAGTCAGGCAGATAGGTGCTCCTTTAAGACCATTGATTGTCGCTCTTTGAACAGGCAGAGACGAACACACCATTCCAACGGCAGGAGGAGGAGGAGGATAGACTTTCGAACCCGACACATCCACTGCACGATCCTTTGAGCCGTAGTTCCGGGGTTTGATTGCAAAGGGAGCGGGAATGCTTTGAAGCTCAACGAAGTAAAAGCCCGTTGCCCGTTGACCATGGAGGGATCTATGGAGTTCTCTCTGTCCTCCCTTTGCTTGAACTGGACTTTTCCGAAAAGGTGCTTTGCACTATATGCTGGCTCGCCCGGTCAAGCAAGCTAGCCAGTCAATCCAGCCTTCTTGCTTGGTGCGCTAGTGTGCCTGACTTATAAGTAGGCGTTTTCTTCGCTGGGTTAGATTCCCGATCCACTCCTCTTCATTCGCAGGAAGCATTACTCATTTCTTCAGAGTTGAAGAAAAAGCTACCGATTTCCCACTGACTATTATGTAAGGGCTGGACCCTTGGATGAGAAATTCATGGCTAAGTTAGTCCGTTTTCAAATCAAAATAGTACGAAGCTTTCAATTCAAGCACCTTTTTTCTATACTAAAGGCCAAAGGGAAGTTGAAGCCCAACCAGATCAAGTGGTAGAGTAGAGGCGGGATATTCAATAGAAAGGGTTTGGTATTACGTGTAAAGCCCTACTTCCTTAGAAAGCCGGTCAGCTTGCTTCTTTTTTACCCGTATTTGAGTCTAGTTTAACCCGGCGGGGCTCAGAAGCGCAGGCTATGGCTAGTACGCTCCTAAGGCTCCATAGTCCAATATCAACAACTGATGTTGCGACAGCTTACAAGAGGAAATAAAGTAAGGTGAGATCACCTGTGTTAGTACGCTTTCGGAAAGGGCAATTCATCAATCAAGGAAAGTCACACTTCAGGGTCGGCAGATATAGCTGATATTTTAGAAGTCTCCAATCTCGAAAGAGGCATTCCAAGGGAGTGATTCGTTTGCGCACCCGGAGAGTTTCCATATCAATAATAGGAGTCAGTGAGCAAATAGCCGTGGTTTCATAGGTTGCCGTAGTGGAATAGGAGCAATCAAGGAAATCCTCCCGCCCCCTTGAAAAGCTTCTATCTGACAGGAGGAAGTACTCCACTAGTGAATGAAAGGAAATATGACGCCCAGGCGAAGTCCACTTATGAAAGAGTCCTCTCTCCGTGGAGGAGTGAATTCAGGTAACAGATTAAGCGCATCTATCCACCTGTAAAGACAGGTTAGAATGGTAATCTATGCTAGGAGTGCCCCGTCTTGTTGAGTCGACTGTGAACGCATGGTTTGCTCTTCTTCTAAGGAAGCGAAGCGGGCTGCTTGTCTTGCCTCGAGCCCATAGAGAGAGGTACTGCTCTGGACTAGGATGGTGCTGCTCTGCTTAAAAGTAGGCTAGGAAATGGGCCTCCCCCTCTACTCTAGGGTGCTTACACATTCTCTGAAAAAGGAGAAGACTTTTTTCTTATGCTTTACGGGTACGGGATGGGATCTTTGTTTCTGGGCTCTCAGAGTGGTGTACTCGCTACTGACTTGGGACTGCTTTGATAGTTAGCGCGTAGTGGGAAGTTCTCGATTCCGCCCTTACTTCAACTTCACTTAAAGACTATTACCATTTCTCGGCCTAACTCGGACTAATCGACTCCCAGCCTAGCTAAGCTAGACCTGGTGAAAGCAATCAAGCCAAAGCAACATTCATTCCTTCAACTACCGCTCCTGCCCCTAGGAAAGAACATCCAATTACCAGTCTCAGTTCCAGGTCCTATAACTATCCCCTTCCTTCTTCAACTAACTAACAAGACTACTAGAAGTATTCCGCTTCCACGTTTCAACACGTAAAAAAGGTAGCACGAGATTAGATTCTTTTTAGAAAAAGTCTCTTCGGGGTTCATGAGTTCTCTCTGTGGCTCCTCTTACGACTCCCATAACTGGAAAAACCAAGAACCAAAAAGCCCCCGTCCACCAGAGAAACCTCCAGATCTAATAATGTCAGATGAGAGTAAACGGGACTACATAATAGTTGTGAAACCAGGGCCAGTGCCTTGTAAGATGTGTCGGCATTGATAATGTGGACCTTCGCCTTCTGACTTCCCCATGAAATCTTTAATTTAATAATGAGAATAAGCAGACTAACTTAGACAGGGGGCAACAACAACAAACAATCGATTGGACAGGTTTACATCCATGGTTACGCTCGAAAGACAATCTTGACAGACAACCCTACTCCCGCAAAGGGGTACTACTACGGGCTTCAAGCTCCAATTCAAGTCGCTCCCTTTGTTGACTTTCCAGTAATCTTCGACCACCCTACAGGAGCAAGAAAGAGAAACTACAGGAAACTAGTAGACGTTACGCTCTTCCCTAGCAGCCAGATAGATCTAATGGGTTCTGTCCTATCTTGTTAGAACCCTACAGGGTTAGCACATTCCTCAGGTATCTGTACTGACAGGTGAGATAAGGGGTCGCCCAGGTTTCGAACATCTTCTAATACAAGTAATACAAGGTAAGATAAGAATTAACCAATGGTGTCCGTCCTAACCAATACCCTATTCATCTGGCCAAAAGCTTCCTCCCTTGCCTGGTCTTCCAGCTGCGTAAGGTAGTAGGCTTTTCCCGTCTGGCCGTATTATTTGCTTACTAAGAACAGCGGTTAGGATAGGCAAACAAGACCAGAAAGAATGGTAGATTAAATGGAAAAACCTACTCATTCGCACAAACAAGGGGGAAACCTCTTCGAAGCAAGAAAACGGTAAAGGTGGAGAGCAAGAGAAAGGGGAAGAACATGCTACCAAAGCTGGGAACAAGCCTGGTAAACCTAACAAAGGAAGGGTTGGGGTTCTTTCATTTGTGGAGGACCTCAAAGAGCCCATGACTGCCCAAATGAAGAAAAATTGAGTGCATTGATCGCAGATGACAGACAGGAGGGAACTTCTGCCCGTGTGAACTCGGCGCAAATGCGGAAAGCCCTAGTACAAAAGGATAAGGGTATTAGACTACATTCCCTGTTGTACGTTGATATGAAGATCAATGGGCATGCTGTGCGGGCTATGGTAGATACCGGAGCCATGCGCAGTATATTGGCTAGCGATGTTGCTAAACAACTTGGGTTGAAGCTAAAGACGAACCTAAGCCGTATCAAACCCGTGGACACTGAAGCTAGACCGGTTGACGGGATAGTTGAGGGGGTGTCGATACGCTTAGGTGAGTGGCAGGGAAAAGGCAATCTGCTCGTGATGCCGCTAAACACTTACCAACTCATCTTGGGGCAAGATCTGATGGTAGAGGCGAATGCACTGATAGTACCTCACCTTCTTGGTATGTATGTTGGGAATTCGAATCCGCCTTGCTTCATCAAATTGATTGAAGGGGACTACCGGGGGGAATGCTCTTTCAAGAAGAATAACGATGAAGCTAAGGCTTCTCTGGCCACTAGGGAGTTATCAAAGTATGAGTCCATACACTTGCTAGCTAATACTGGATCGTCAAAGACCCGATTCCATTTCGCTAACGCCCCTTTCTATTAGTAAGGTTGTCAAAAGGTATCGATCAAGGCTTTCCTTGAGTTTGATTGCAGGGGCGAGCAAGAACGCTAAAGCCCTCTTGGCTTACTAGCCAAGCCCAATAGCAACGGAGTCTTGCTAACATAAAGCTGAGAGCAAGCATTTCTTCCGCACGCACCTTGATCAGGGCTATTTTCGCTAGTTCTTGAAGTGAAGTCTGATCTATTAATTGGCCTAAAGGGCCTAGCCCTAAGATCTTTCTTTTCTCTTCCTAGTGCCAAGCAAAAGGCCAAGAGCAGCTTCTTCTGTAACAGCAAAAACAAAGGCCGGCTATTCTTTTTGTTCAATGAAAAAGCATTCGTTCATAGTCGCTAAGAGGAATCCTAGCTTATTTATTCTTATTCAATGCTAGCTCTGACCTAGCCCCCCATAGAAGAAAGGCTTAGAATCAATGCTTTGACCGGGAATGCCCCCTCTCTCTCATAGCCCTGCCCTAGTGGGAATCTCAGATGTGAAAAAAGGCTAAAGCCCTTTGCTACTGCTATCAGGTATGAACTTCTAAATGTTGCAGTTGATGCCCTGATCCCGGGAAGAAGAGAACTTTATCTTCCAGGTATTCACTCATCCCCTCTCTAAAAGAGTGAGTAGATAGCAGAAGTTCTTTCATTCCTCATTCCTGGGATATTAGTGAAGCTTGCCCATTAGGGGTGTTCTCACCTGTGCTATCAATAAGAAGGAGCTATTTCCCCGGTAGGCTAAGCCAGAAAGAGAGAAAGAGAATGTTAAAAGGCTACGCACCTTGGTCCAGAGCGAGGATTGGGATAAGTTGAACCCGTTCTAAAAGAAGAGTATAATACTGATCTTATAAAGGAGTAAATCCTTCTCACTTCACTCTTCTTAACCGGAAAGAAAAATGTCACATCCAGGAAAAGAAGGTTTTGGACCAGAGAGAGGACCAGAAATAAGTCAAATCCAGCCAAAGACTTTCCTGTCTAAAGCTCACTACTGACTTGAGTTAGAAGAACTCGCTACGTCGACCTCTTTAATGACATGAAACTAAAGGCTATTGTAAAGCGGATTCTTTTCATTTCTGATACCTTGAGTACCGTACCCCTTCACCTAACGCTCGGGATGCAATCCGTTGTGTTCCTGACAACGTGGCCTGACAATCAATATTGCGTGTTGAGGGCCGTGCTCGAAAAGGGAGATGAGATGTTCTTACGCTTTTTATTTTTAGCCGCTAAACCGATCACTGAAGGGTCCCATCATTCCTTAGGGGTGCACAGGATAGAGTAATCTTTCTTGCTCCATCTTAGGCGCTATTGCTTCTAGTTAAAGATAAGAGCTAGTCTTTCGCTGAGTAGACATCGGAAAGAGAGAAAGATGTTTCTAATTTCTCGCGTCTTAGTCAATGCATGTCCCCTCCATTACTTTTACTTAATCCATTCGAGTTGGAATAAACTTTCAATTGGTTGGACAAGAAGAAAGCGTACGTCAGTCGCGTACCAACATGGAAGTCTTTTTATTCTCTTGCTAGCTCTCGGGTTCTAGCGAATCTTCCTGCTACGCCCTAAATAATTAGGCTTTTCCAGTAAACCTTGTTGGATGACTCAGAGCTCTTGTGCTCCCTCTTTTCAATATCCCTTTGCTGTCTTCGTAACCGCAGCAAGACTAGCCGCTGTTGAGTAAATAGCAGCTTTTACCCTATCCGCGCTTGATGGTGAATAAGCCTTGCTATAGAATCAGCTGCTGTTGAGGAAGCATCCAATTGCAATTACAAAAGCATATCCCTTATCTAATTAGAAGGAACTTCTTCCGGCGAAGTGACATCGGGGAAGGAAAGCAAGGGACTGATTACACTAGTAAGACATGCCCATAAGAGGATAAGATAAGAAAAGGGCAAAATGCCTCTTGAGATTGTTGAAAGATTGTTGATTAAGCTATTAGCTCGAGTCATATGTCGGCTAAAGCGCTAAAGCATATACCAACAAGACCAAGGATAAAGCCTTTAGCTTTCCAAGAAATCCAAGAGCTTGGCTTAACAACATCAAAGAGGAATCGAAACTTAACACTTTATTTTTTGTTTTCATGTCCATGTGAAAGCTCCATCGGGCCATGTTCACATAGAGGGAAAACAGAGAATGTCTGTTATTGTTATAAGGACACCCTTTCTTGGGACCCTTTGGGTCTTGGGATTAAGTGTTCGACCAAGGTCTTATGTCTTTCACTCCTTCGACCCTTGGGTCCTTTGTCAAGGCTTCGCTCAAGGTCGTTGCAACTCTTGGGACGGTCCTTCGCTTACTTCTCTGGAGTCAACGATGCCGCTTTTTCCCTCACGGAGACTGCTGGCCCTTGGGATGGACCGGCTTAATGCTCTCGTTCGTTCTCTCATGCGCCCGATAAAGCGAAGGATAAGGATCGCCGCTCGTGTCTTACTGGAGATATTGTTTCGTAGCCCACTTTTGTTAAGACAAAAAAGCGGTTTGAATGAGAGAAAACGGATGGCTAGCGATGTCTCATATGTCAGATTGAACAAAAAGAAAACCTCAATCTACTCTAATATGTTAATAACTGGGCGAGTCCGTTAGGACGGAGCAGCCAATGAGTGGGAAAATAGACTCCCTTTCTTCTAGACACATACCCGATGATAAGCAATGAATTGAGGATCCACAATGCCATGATAGAGTTTTCGCGTTCATACAAGAGAGACTCAGTAGGCGGATGAAGAGCCAGGAGCGGGAGCCCCAACTAGAATAGGTGAATTTCAACCGGAAAGGATGGAAAGAGCCGATTCGTCTTCGAGCGGCAATAAACCTCGTTGAGAGAGCAGCACGTGATTCTACAGGAATGGAATCATAGATTGAAGCTTAGGCAAGCCCCTTGAGACTGACTAAGTAAGGAGCAGCGGCTGCCCACTCTGCCTTTCCTTCTGATGAGGATTCGAGTGTACTAACTAAGGTGATCTCTTTCACTCTCTTTTCAGTTTATCCATCCCACAGTGAGCAATTCCCGATCACTCGAAAATAAGTTTCTCTATCCAAAGGGGTTGGAGTCGTTCTAGAGTGAGAAGCAGAATGACTCAAATAAATAGATACTTTATGATAAGCCCACCCAGCGAAAAGAGTGGTTCTCCGGCAAAAGTACAACTACTATAAGCTCCTTTCCTCGCAACATCGGAATCTCACTCACTCTTCGCGTTTCAATGCTAAATGGGAGCCTAGTTCAATGGCAGCTTTATTCCTAAACAGTAGAGTTCGAAGGCCCTTCTCTGCTGATTCGTCCTAATATAAGGAAGAGCTTAACCACACCAAAGCAAATTCAACTTCCTTAGAGCTGAAGGAGAGAAATCACAGTCGAAAGAGGAAACTGATTCAACAAGAGACAAGGCTGGTAATGACGATCCTCCAACTGCGGTTACGACGACAGTGGCAAGAGCTTCTTCTTTGCTCACATCTTATCTTTCCAGGTACTAGTGACTTCTTGCATCTCGAAATAAAGGCATTTTGCCACCATAAATTGTCCTGAGGATCCTTTTTATGACAAAAAAAAGCTCTTGGCTAAACAAACATTCTTGTCCCAAATCGCTTGCACGAAGCATATGAAATTGGAGATCAAAAAAGGTATGGCGGTTGGGCCTCTTATTCATTCAGAAATGGTCCTTACTCAGCGGGACTCGTCGGCACCAGACTTTAGGGAAGAGGGTCTGGGGGAAAGATCTGTACTACTTGGGGTATTCGTACTCTCTATTTAAGGAGGGGTCTCCCGTGTGACCGAGGTCACAAAGGCAAAGGACTCAAACCTCTTTTTCCACAACAGGAGCTGTATCAGAGACTGAGTAAGTTATAGCAGTCTCTGTTTCATGAAGTGTCAGCGCGAACTCTTGTTCATCCTCTGACTCAGCAAGGGAACGAAAAGCAATTCAATGGCAACTTGAACTTGAAGCAGAATGTCCGTATTTATGCTATGTAAATTCCAGAATCTCTGGCCTCCTGGCAAAGACCCTTCCTCGAAATCTTTTATCTATTCTCTTCGCCCCCCACTTTTATAGTTAGGGATCGGGTAACCGGAAATTCCTCCTCTTTCCACATTCTTATAGAAAACTCTCCTCTAGACTAGGATTTACCCTGGCTAAGAGAAAGGGCTTAGAAAGCTATAGAAAAGCCTCTAAACCCCTTCTTAGATAAAGGATAAAGAGAAGACGAAGAAGTCATAGTCGGCTCTAAGAGTAGAGTACAGCTACTCTTCTTATTCTCTTAAATGAAAGGGGATTTACAGTATTTAAAAGCAGAGAAAGAGGCGCCTTGTGGTGATTTAGTTCTGCTAGAACAATCGAATGCTTATTCTAGATATAGAGCCCAATGAGACGAAATTCACTTTTTTAAGTAAAGTACTTTCCCCTGTGGTAAGAAAGAATTGGCTTAAATTCACATAGAACCGATGTGGACAAGCCCAATTGTGGATCATGCTTTGACTTCAACCCGATTCCACCACTCCGTCAAAGTGTGCTGTGCTTTCGGGCGATGAATCTTGGCTTGGTTTTCCACTCTATTAAGAGGTTCCTATCGAGAAATTCATTTTATTTAAGAAGAACTCCCCCTGGGTCTTTCTAAACCTGGAGGAAGTTAATCAGAAGAGGTTCTTCAAAAAGGGATTGACCTAAGGCAAGGTTGACTTATCCTGGAGGAAGGTGTCTCAGGAAGAGAATCCGCTGATGCCGCAAATCCGGTGTTATAGAATCCGCTGCTCTTGGTCTTGTTGGAATATCCGTTGTTGGAGGAAGAACAATTAAATCAGAATAAGCTGTTAATGAATTTCCTGAAGCAAGGGATTGATTGCCCATTTCCATTTCCACTAGGGCAAGCTGCAAGGAAGAATGCGCAGTTAGGGTATTTTATAGTTGTTGTCTCTTCCAATTCCAATTCCTTCTCACCGAAAGATGCACAGAATACGGGCTTTGAAAGGCAACTAGCCATTTTCTTTTAGCACTTAGCGAGAGGGATTAACCTGATTGACCGCCAGCGAGGGTTTTTTCCAGGCCATAAACAATAAATACCAGAGGCTCAAAGCGATAAAGAGCGGATAAGGGCTATTGGCTGTTTGACTTCCCGAGGTTCTGAAAGAAAGCAAGCGGTGCACTTAAATCTAAATAGGGTGGTATGGGTGAGAAAGATAAAGAGAAGATCTAGACAAAAGACCTACTCGATGGAATTAGCCAATGTGTGCTCCACAAGTTAGAAAACCTCCCGGCAAGACAGAATTCATCCCAGAAGGTAAATTACCCTTTCTCTTGTGCCTGCATTCGCTATTCCTATTCCGCGAAAGCTTTTATGCCTAGCCCCAAAAAGGTGCTTCAGCTACGCTTTGGAATTGAGCTACCCAAGCAGACCAGCCCTTCCCGAGAAGAGCCAAAAGCGAAGGAGTTTCAGTAAGTAAGAATAAGATTAATGATTTGTGAAACATACTATTGACAACATTAATCCGCCTAGCAAGAAAGAAGACTGACGTTTCATCTCTGAATTACTTGATCAAGACAGTGCAATCGATTGAAGACTGAAGACCGGGCACTTAATGTCTAGATTGAGATCGAGATTAAGCTCCAAGTCATGTAGGTTCACGAGAAGGACGTTTGTTTTCTACCATAAACAGAGGGTTGCATTTACTAGGAGAAATCTTTCTCTCAATCGCTGGCAGTTGGACAAGGAAAGGCAAGAGCGAGCAGCCACACATGAACCGCGATAAACGATGTCATGATAGGCTTTCCATAACCATCTTTCCCGACGTTGGTAATCAAATCCTTCTTTCAGTCTCACGGGCAAACACTCGATCAAGTACGCGTGCCACACCATTGACACTTGATTATAGCGAAACCTTGTGAATGGGTTTTCGTGCTATACACCACGTTGAGAAAGACCAACTTCCCTCTAGTCTGATGGATTGCTTTCTTAGTGTGGCTTGTTCGCTGTCCACTGGTGAGATTCTCATATAGAAATATAGATAGAGAAAGAGGCTAAGCCTACGTAACGCTATGGGAACAGCTTTTTTTGTCCGCTTTCAGCTATGCTATATGGATGCGCTATTCCTTAGTGGCTATTTCCTTTTCAGCTCCAGCGCCTATGATAGTCTCCGGTCCCGCCTCCTCGGAGGGTCGGGCGGTTGCAACTCCTGGGCTTCCGGGGCAAGGACTACTATGTCCACCCAAAAGCTCTAATTCTCGGCCAAGTCCGAAAGCAATAAAAGAAAAGATTAGCAAGGCTAAGGAAAACAAGTACAAGCATATGTATGCCTTGTTTATAGAATGCCTTTCCGTCTAAAAGCTGTTGTGTAAAATCACGAGTTCGGACTCGGACTTTCCTTTCTATCTGCAGACTGCCGTCAGACCTCATTGAATAATCGAAAAGCAAAAAGCACAAAATGCCTATGCCACAGCAGGATCTCATATAGTGGATTAAACACTAATATGAAGAAGTGAAGAAGAGAGTGCTATAGAAAGTGACTGCCACGACTAGATAGCTTCGCAGTTTAAATATAGTGAGTTACTCGGTAGCACAAGACCTGAGTTCAAGGAAGCTCACGGGAAGTCTTGCTATTGACTTGAAAAAAAAGGCAAAGGGGTGACAGCAACGCTTAGCACGCAAGCCTCGCCTCATTAACACTCCCCCTTGCGGGATTGGCTTGGCCTATCGGTTCATCTATACAATTCCTAATGCCCTTCTTACTAAAAAACTGTTACTACTCCCACTACTAAAGTTACCTCCTATAAGAAATCTCAATCGGCTAATCTACTTAGCTTGAATACGAACTCGAACAGGGAGACGAGACCTCATGGCGTGAGAAGAAGTTTTTGTCGGAAGAACCGCTAGGAGTACCTCCGCTCCCGAATCAATCCATTCCGCAGCTCTTCCAAATCTCGATCTGAACATTTGCGTAGATGAGGTCTGAGTCTACTTCCTTTTCGATTAAAAGAGAGGTTCTTAGCCGCATTGATTCTTTATCCCCGGATGGATATTGATAGATTCCTAGTACCGACCTTACTTCAGGGTCGGGGTCAGGAAGAGAAAACATTCGACCTGGTTCACCTATATACCATTAAGCAAAAACGAAAGCAAGTTTAGGTTTAACCTTTAGCTATTTCCCGATCTGTCTTTTGAAAGGAACCAAATTCGAAACATTGGATATCCCAACCCCGGTGGAAGCCTATTAGTCAGTCGGTCTTCAACTCCCGGTAATATTCTACCTAGTGAGAAATGCCAATTGCGAGCTCTAGCAGATGTTCCCGATCTTGAATTTCATTTCATTTAACTCCCTTCTTTTCTGGTAAGGAAAGACCTAAAACCGTGCCGTCTCAGCTTACTATTTACTTTAGGTTGAATGTTTGCAAATCGCCTGAACTTTTAGAGTTTCAAGCAGGAACTTTCCGAAAGGAATCTTGGAAAATCGGCCTAAGAAAAGAAGACGAGGTGAAGGAAAGCAGAATGATTTGAGTGTTCCGGGGAGATCGAATATTAACTAGCTAACTCGATGGAACGTCGAAGCTAGCCAGCTTTGAAGGAATAGGAATTAGGTAAGAAGCAAGGACCGATTGGACAGCGAAAGCTAAGCGACAAAGAGCAGGAAGAGGTTTAGGAATAAGTAAGAAAACAGCAAATCCTTACTCGAAGAGAGGGAGAGATAGTTTATGATCGAAGACCACGAACTTTAGGAATTGGGTCAGTGCAAAGCAGAAGATGAATTCATTGGTGGAATGTCAAGGTCAAATCGTGAAAGCAAAGTGGGTCTTAAGTCTACGCAACTTGTTGACCAATGGTAGCTCCACCATTTCATGCACTTCTCTTCGGCTCATTAAGAGCGGGATCCGGGTTAAGAAAGTAAGATTGAACTACTGAATAAGAGAAGCATTGTGATTTCCTTGATTTAAGGACTTTAGCGTCTCATTGCGGAAGCAGAAGTTCAATCATTCCTCATTCACTTCTAGGGCTTGGGTTAGAGAGGGGGGAATTTCTTAAATAAATAAAGTCGAAGTGCAGTTCCTATTTCTCAGCTCAGATTAGAGCACCAGCCAAAGGAGTAGGAGCAGCCGCTGGGGAACCACCATAGCCATCCATGGAAGTCAGAATAGCAGCAGAAGTAGTAGTAGGAACATGGGCACTGGAAAAAGATTCAATCGATCCAGCTCTGATAACAAAGCAGTAGGCAGTCTCTTCTTTCTTCTTATATGGTAGCCAGTCTTTTTTAGAATGGTTGAATAGAGCCTCCCAGTCTGTCTTATAAGAAGATAGTAGTAAGTCAGTTGTAGGTTTACGAATGGCTTCTTTGATACTTTCTTCTCTTTGCTAGAATCGCTTCTTCTCTTTGAAAGAATGCGCTGTGATCTTTTCAAGTTCATCCTAGCTATCATCTTCCTTTCTTATTCTTCATTCACTTCGATCCCCCGGGGATTTCTCTCATCCCGGAGAGTCGTCTTAGAGGCGGTCTCCTCCCCCCTTTTGGACCTATAGATTGGTACCACACGAGACCGGACCCGTTGCCTGATCATAGACTGGACTGGCTTTCGCTTTGAGCGCGAAGCGGCTTGCTGAGATCAAATGAGATATCCCAAGCTTTGATTGTCAAACTTGCAGTTCCCATGAACCAAGCACAGGATGGATGGTGTACCAATCCATTTCGTTGGGAAGATGGCAAGGATGAAAGAAGGATATCGAGAGAGAGATAGGAAAAAGAGTACAGAAGCGAGAGCGGGCTAGCTAAAAGCCCTAAAATCCGTGTACGAAAGGGCCCCTGGGCAGTACATGGATAACCCGGTAAAGTGTTAAATGCTTTTTCTCGAGAGAGACCGTGTGATGTTGGTTCCACGTGTATTCCATCCGGGAAATATAGCAAAAATGAAGATCCGCAAGTGGGAGGGAGTCGAGTCTCTTTTTCCACGTTATCGGAGAGCTATCATCGGGGAGAGCCCTGTTATCGAATACTAAAGCGTTCCCCTATTAAATAAATAATTTGGAGTTGCAACAATCTATTCGAAGTTTAGGGTAGTAAGGGTAAGGTACAGAACCAGACCCAGAATCAGATACTTTTCTTGGAGATTTTTCCTAATGGTAGTAAGCCGCAGTACCTTCCTAACCGCACTTAGAGCATTACTAACCCAAAGCAAGGCCAATCCCTTAGGGCATTAGCCAGAACCAGATAACTTAGGCTTGATGGTAATTCACCCGTACCAACCTAGTCACAAGCCACAATGGATCCCCGGTAGCCAACCTATAAAGGAGAGGAGTTAGCAGGTAGGGCAATCTCTCGTGCAATCAGAATAATCCTTTTTCCTTCTGAGAGGAGAGCTTGAGAAAGACAGTCTCGACGCGGTCCAGGTTGTGTTGTGAACAAAGCTAACGTTCTACTCGCTTGGGATTTGCGCGGTAAGCAGTTCGTTATAGGAATGTGAAGAAGAAGAAAAGAAGAAATCCTTTCTATCTCGGGATAGGGAAGGAAGTGCAAAGAGAGGTAATCGGAAGGAGAGCTATCAATCTTGAGAGATCAGGGGAGTGTATCGCGGACCCTTAGTTTAGTAACCACCGCCAAACAATCTATCATCCAGCGGTGAACAACCAATTCAAGTTGCGTTGATTATTCAATGAGTTGATCGTGGCACAAAATACCTAAGGATTGGGGTAACCAAGCCGGGCGGCAGACACTTCAATGAAAGAGCTCCTTTTGCGGAATTTTAATTTAGATCAGTATTGGTGCAATATAATTAAGGAGGATCACACTTGGCTTTTACCGAAACAAACAAAACCGTGGGATCAATTGGATCCATTGGATCAGGAACAAAACCACCAAAACAGGAGACGTCAGAGTGAATTGGATTGGGTTAGTCTAAGTCTCCGCGCAAACACTTTAGGGAAAGACCCCCTATCCCTATCCCTATTCCAGTTCGCCATTATTCCATTAAAAAAAAGGGTGGGGAGGATAGGAAATGAAAACGAATCAGTCCGGTAGAAAAGTATGTAACTGGTACCAAGACTTTACTGCAGGTAAGCAGAAGCTAACTCGAAAATCTTTGTGGAGTTAACGTTGACCCAGTGGCTAGAAGTTCCATTTCAAATGGATTGACTAAGAGGATCTTGAGCCAGATAGGAAAGATTCCTCGCCAAGGTTCGGAGATGCTGACACAACGTTTGAAGAAAGCTCGACTCATAGGGTTGGGGGCAAGACTCAGCCTCTAAACTCTAAACCTAAGATTCTCCTTCAGTAGATTCGTAGCAAGGAGATTCCTCAATAAAATCTTTATTCTGAAAGAACTAAAAAGGGAGTGGGGTATTCGAATTCGACCGAAGCAAAGGTTCTTTTCCACGAGTACTAAACCGGGGCATAAAGCCCTTTTCTTTCATCACAGGAAAGTAGGGTAGGGAACTGGTCTTTTGGATATGTCTTACCGGAAAGAAGCTAGAGATACTGAAAGCGATTGACTTCTTGCCTTAGCTTCTATAAAAGTAAACAACTAATCCTTTCCTCTTGAATTCTGAATTCACTCCATAGCTTTCAAAGAAAACCTTTTATCCTTCGGCCCCTCTCTAATCTCTTTAACAAAGCTCGTTACTAAATAAAGAAAGACCATAGATCGAAACTTCTAACAGGTGAACCTATCTCCGGATTCCTTGACTAACTGAGCTTGAAGCGAGTTTTTTACTAATCAGTACTAGTAGAATAGAGTGCTACTACAGGAGAGAAAGAAGTAATGAATATTTCAATCGCGCTTAACTCATACTTCAATACATAAAAGAAAGAGACTTCAATACTTCAATCGCTTAACCCGGAAGGTATCATTCCAGTGTGACTTCTATGCCTAAAAGAAAGGCGCTATTCTCGATAGTTCTTCTTGCTTCAGTTCCCTATGAGATTGATTGAACAGAGCTTCTTGCTACATAGAAATGCCCTACAAGACAGAGTAGGAAATGTTAATGCGAACTCAAAGAATGGAGAGGGGAGATATTGAATGGAAGCACAAGAACAAGCAAGGGATTCCCTTAGAAGCTCTTTTGTTGTTTCCTTTTCACTAAAAAGAAAAGGCCTTGACGCGATAGAGACTAACAAGGGAACTTACCAATACTAAAGGCGGATCGATCAGGCTGAAGCTATTGTAGCATCTCAAGCTTATCTTTCTTTTGCACCCCCCTACCCTGTACTGCCGAACGTTTGCTACAGTTAGAATCCTCTATAATAACTCATAAACCGATTCAAGTGATTGAAACACAGGACCCTTTTCCACAGTTACAGGACCGTTGCGACAGTTGTTGATACCGATACAGTTTCCCTCTGACATCTAGACCGGGAAGACCTCTTACGAGAGTTGCTTGCCTTCTACCGATTGACTGCTTCTATTCCCGTTATGCCCCTATTTATTTAACTGCTTTCTCTATTTGCTTACGGATTTGCTTAACGAATACTTCCCTCAGGCTGGTTATTCCTTGCTTGACAAAAGAGAAGGAAAAGGAAAGCTTTAGCTTTGAGAAGAGTTTACTAGAAAGCACTGGAAGGGAATCGCTTTTCTTTCTCTAAAAGGAAGGACGGGATTCCATCCAAGGAAAAGCGCTGCGTTTTGATTGAATGCAGTGTGGTTGGCATCGTAGAGGGCGTACGCTTAATCACTAAGCTCAAGACCAGTCGACCTGTGCTCCCTCTCCGTCCTTTTGTATGTGAAAGTATGTACCCACCCCCCTGTGACAATGAGACTGGTGAAATCCCTACCTACCTAATAGCTACAAATAAGTAAGCCCTCTTAGGCGAGCTAGTAGTAGTGAGTAGCGAATAGTACAAAAACCTACACTTCTCGAAATAGAGGAGCCTACAGCTCATAAGTATCAACCGATGAAACGAAGTCGAATAGGTCAACTCCTTCTGTGAAACATTATTTATTTCAGCCAAAGAAGTGGTTTTACTCAAAAGCCGAGTAAAGCTCCGCAGCATCAGCCGACGAAACAACGGCTCTGGTTTCTCCCTCCTAGCCAACGGATTCAGTTTATCCTGAACCAACAGATCTCATTTCTCTCGAATCACCAACAGCACCTGTTTATCCCGGACCACCAGGAATCGAATAATCATTCCATTCTCCACCCCTTTCGAATGAAAAAGTGTGAACCCATAGGATCAATTTCCAGTGTTTGCCGATTCCTTTTCCACTGATTGCTTCTATTACTGATTTATATGACGATTCGGATTATCGGTGTCTAAACTCAAAGGTCTCTTGCTTGATTGGCCGGATAGTGAAATGGAATAAGCTAGCCTGTCTTCGACTGCTGGTTCAATGACAGATTAGGATGGGGGGTTCCCCCTTCGATCCGATCCTTTCTGTGACCCATGGTCTGGAAATGAACTTATTGTCTCTTCGTTTCTTGCCTTTGAAGTTCGGATATTCCGATGAAAGCGGATTCTCTTTCCGTCCCTCGTCATCGAGAAGAAGAGTCGCTATCTATCTATCCATATACGTATCAACAAATGTGATTCCAGGGATCGGTCGATTGCCCCTCACCAGCAGCTAGAGGAGGAGAAACGAATGATGTCCCGGCCTGGGCACCTATCAGCCAACTATTCCCTCTCTTCCGCTCAGAGACCTTGAAGTGGAGCGTGGATTCGACCTTCTGTTCCTCTCATCGCCCTTCCCTGTCGGATCGACTAGATGGGTCGACCCCAGAGAAGGGTTGATAGGGGAAGTCCTCCCCTAAGTTTGGTTTGTGGGTGGTAGTCTTACTGGATTGGTACCTCATTGAGCTGCGGTAAGTTAAGGTTTGCCTCTCCACGGTTTGCCCTGTAGTTATGGCCCCAAAAGCGCTGCTAGCTAGTCAAAGGTAATTAGGGCGCTTTCTGAGTTTTATTTACACCTGGAATCTACTGGCCCATATCGATAGAAAGCAAGGGGTAAGGGTAGGCGTTGTTTAGCTCAAAAGGGCTCAAGATAAGCGCGATATACGCGCCTTTGACGCAATCAATAAGGGCTCAGCTTTCGGTATCGATATGCCTTCTCTTCTTACTGCTTTTTTTGCAGACCCTCCTTTTGCTAGTATCCCAATAGGAGTATCCGCCCCAGCTGCCCTAAGTGAACGATGTTAGCTGTCCTAAGCGCCTCTCTTCTTCTGTGGTGTCTTAGAAGTCAATGTCTTGTTCTGTGGGCTCTAACAATTCTATAGATTAGCTTAAGGCAGAAGCCGAGAGGGACGGAGCTCCACACACAGGTTTTAGCAGCGATCAACAGAGGTAAATAATTGACTTATAGAAGAAGAGTGAGTTACCTCGACAAAAGTCAAGGAAGAGGCGTCAGCGAAGGATGGGTTCGGTTCCGTAGAGCGGTGAAATTGAATCTTCGGCTTTGGAGATAGAGACAGTTGGCAGGTTCAGTTGCTTAGATTTCATTTCTTTTTAGCCGCCTGCTACTGTAACTGAAGTCGGAACTTTTAAGCTCTTTTTAGTTAGCTTCAGAGTAAAGTCCCGCTTTGTATAGAAAGATAGAAGTCCCGTTCCCTCGCCTTGGAATAGGATGAAAGAGGATAGAGTGAGTGGAATATGTAGGCGTAGGCGTTGGTAAACTCCTCTTTCCGGTAGTAGACGGGAAGCTCGTTAGCTTAGCTCGTCCGGTAAGAAAAAGTGCAAGTGACTTCTAGGATTTCTAGTTCCGTGCTCTAGGGCTTTGACTTCTAATAAGGAGAACTTGGAAATCGCGAACCTGCTGCTCGCTCGTGGCTTGTGCTAATGCGACTCGGGAATGAGGGCAGGCAACTGTAAGACTACTTGCTCTTTGTCCCGAACTCGGTAGCTAATAAGTGGAACTGCTTCCTATGATCATTCTACTCTACCCCAAGAGCTACGCTGCGAAGGGGTCTTCACCTTTTCAAGCAACTCAAAAAAGGAGTTGACTGCATAGGTAATGTCTGGTCTGTCCAACTTATATCCGGAAAACAGAAGAAGGTTCGGACGTGAAGTGACTCCAGGATTAACGACTGGAGCATCCCAGTGTCTTGGAGTCGGAGGCCAGCCCCATGTGAAAGATCGGGATCAAAGACCCACAGCTCGTGACTTTGACATGCCATGAGCCAAGAACGAGAAGAGGAATCCGCGGTGAAGTCGTAACAAGGTAGAATCAATGGGAAGAACACTCGGAATTGAGAGGCCAGCCAGGTTGATCGGGTAATGGCTCCGGATTCCACCACTTCACTATTCTTCTTGTCTTTGTCAAGCACTGACACATGGAATCACAGGGCACAGCCCAATCGAAGATCAATCACTTCCCGACCTGAGTGCTACTTTAGTTATTTAAGACACAGTGCGCTCACTCGACTGTCATTTCTTTCTTTAGGAATAAAAAAACCATTATCTCATTCTTTTATGCCTCTGTCCAGCGTAGAAAACGGAAGGAAGTCACGCTACTCTCCAAATTCTTCTACCGCACTCCGGGGTTCGCCCTTCAATTGGTTGGTCGAGGCTTACGGCTCCTGCCCCCTATATATAAATAAGTAAGTAAGGGGCCATCACAACCTTACGGTTGCGTTTTAAGTAGGCTTCTTCTCATTCCGTATAGGCAGCTGACAGAACTACATGAGATTCAAGTACCCAGGGGCCGAAGACTTTATAGGTGTAGTGACTTAGATTCCATGGAGTACCGTCAGACTTTCATGTAGTTTAGTCAGAAAAGATAAAGCTAGCTTTAGGAGAGAAATTACAAGTGTGCCTAACTCTATCAGTCAAAGAAGCTAAGCGCGAACAAAAGCATCCATGGGCGAGAACTGGAACTGATACTGATAGGACGAATACATGACCAGAGAATGAGCCGGGAGGCGTGACTACCGTGCTCTTATGCTGAAAAGTACCTCTCCCTAAATGCGAGAATTTCAATACAAGCGGCGAAACTACTCAATGAGGCAGCAAGCTTCTGCTCCTCGAATCTTGTGTTCGGTTGCTAACCACCTACGCTGCGCAAGGGCCTTTTTCTTTAGGGGAGATTGGGGAAATGAGGCAAGGAACAGATCAAGGAAGGACCAGCCAAGAAAGAATTCGATGTTCGATGATAGAATCTTTTGAATTCTTAGCCAAAAGCCAACCTTTTCTTTTGCAGCAAACTTTTCAACTTGTTGGGCAGCTGCTGCCCTCTCCTCTCAGTCGAGTATTACCAAAGCTTCCTAGCTGTAGCTTCGTACCTTGCTTTAGCTCTAACTTCCGCACTTCGTTCGGTTCCACCAAAGGAGCCTTTTCAGATCCTCCGAGTGCAAAGCTAGGCGTTGTGCTTCCGTACGCGGATTTATATGCATCCTATACACTACCTCGATCAGAATCAATTTCAACAAAGCGGTTCGTAACCTCTATAGCGGTCTAGTGGCATACCTTACTTACAGTAAAGTGCTCCTCGGCAAGCACTGAATCGGTAGGAATGGACTGCTGCTGGCAGGACGGAGGGGTTAGCTCAATTCCAAAACGTAGCTGAAGCACCTTTTTATGCCTAGCCCCAAGCCCTATTTTCCAGCAATGACCGGTCAAAGCCAAGTCCAGACGAGCTGGCCAAAAGGCATAGGGCCAAGGCTGAGCTGGCAGGCTCATCTCACTTATTGTGTGCTTTGTTGGAATAGACTGACATCAAGGGAAAGTGCACTTTATCTCGATTCCTCTCTTTCTACAACTCTTTCTTTCCAACCCACTGCTCAGCCCCCTCCAAACTATGGCATCAAGGTCGGAAACCCCAAGGGTCGGGCCTCAACCGATCTACTGATAAGGTAAGGGGAAAGAAAACTGAATAAATAGGTCTATCCTATAAAGACGGGCTAGAGTAAACGCCAAGCGCTGGCCCGGTTCAATTCCTGCTTGCCTTTCATTTTCAATTGTTAGAGTAGTCTCGAGCCGCGCTCTTCTGCCATGCGAAGGGAAGATCGGATTGAATGGCTAGCGAACTCAACCCTTGCGGCAAGAAAAGGACTCAATAGCTCATAGCCCGGGTGTGGCTCCCCTTTATTACTTCTCTTACTTATTGGCCTTGGCCTGGCCCCCTTTGGTCCGAAATAGCCGTACGCACTCCTCCATATCCCACTCTGGAGGTAGGGCCAAAGAATCCTATATTTTTTGTTGAGTGGAAGTAGGAATGGAGTGGCTCATGCCAGACCTGAGAGATCATCCTACTTATCAGCTAGTTATCGGCTAGCTCAATCGCAAATCGGGCATCCCATGATATATTCAGCCAGCTTGTTAGCTCAGCTTGTCTCCCTCGGGACTCGCCATTCTCACTTATATAGGATTCCATTTCGTCTCCACAAGTTAGCCTGTCTGCCTGCAAGGCCCAATCGAAGCAGATTGTCCCCGACCTTAAGGGTTCCGGATAGCGCCCCTTCACTTGTAGTTTCGCTACTCTAGGACATCAACACCAACTCAGGCTCCAGCCCTAACTTCAGCTTTAGATTCAACTTCAAATTAGGTACCAGCCTTGGCCTAGGCATCGGTTTCCTTCTTCGTAGTCTTCTTCTTCACAGTTTCCCTCGGATTCGGCCTGGCCTTGTCTCTTCTCTCTGAAGGCTGTTCCTATTCATATTCAAATTGTTAGATAGCTTCTATCTTTCAGTTTATATCTTTTGTTCTCGAGGTTCTCAAGTTTCAATCCAGATGTAATGGATTGTATTTCACCCTCGCGATAATAGCTATATGGGTAAATTGCTTGACGATCTATCCAAAAGGAGCCGTGTCCATGCGGTTTTCCTCTCTCGCATAGAGCCAACCTTACTCTATGTGCTGTCCTGGGTGGGCTACCATCCTTTTCCATTCCACTACTTTACATGTTAGCTCGTCTCTGTCTTCGTCTTTGTGTCTTCCGATTCAATTGATGCTGCTCGTCCGTCAGGATGGCTCGACGTGGATCCCTATTCTTATTCCTAGTTCCACCTTCTTGACATAGTTTCCGTCTCTTGAATACCAACTTTCTGCAGGGGTGGATTGAGCGGTGGCAACGTCCGAAAGGTATGATTTAGTAGTAGATGGCCCCTTCCCTTCCGTGTTTGAAACGGCTTAAGATCGCCTCGCCTTGGTCGGCGAGAAGAAAGATAGAAAAGAAAGAAGGTATGAAATCCTTAGCTCCACCACGTGTTAAGCATACGAGAATTGAGACTGCTACCAGCCCCGGGAATTCCATAGCTGTTAGCTCTGACCCCAAAACATCCAAGGTACCTTGAAATGACTAGGAGCTCGCATGAACCCATATCAACCCATCTTCAATCAAGAGAACCGGAACTAGCTGGAAGAGAAAAAGAAGTAGATTAGGACTGCCTTTTAGCATTAGCTGGCGGGGAACTAAGAGAGAGTTCAGCAGGAAGGGAAGGAAATCTTCAACTTAAACTTCAACTCGCGTAAAGGGAGAAAGAAAAGAACTGGAAATGCATAGGATATACTCGATTAAATTATGAATGAAAATCGCAACTACTGGTACAATAGATACATACGGGTACTACTGGCCCACTATCGCTAGACGGAATGACACTCTTGTTATACGGAATCACACTAGCACTCTTAGCTCTTTAGCTATTACGCTTGGTAGTAAGGCGAGGAATGAGAGCAAGAGTGCTTTACGAGAAAGAACCCTTTACCCTTTTTCTCTTTGACCTTGACCTAGCCGCTCGTTTGACACCTTGACTGGCTAACGCGAGAGACTAGTCCCCTTTCTGGCTGGAAAAGTGAGTAGGTGGGGTGTTGAAAAACTTATCCTTCAAGTGAAAAGAAAAAAGTGCCTGCTTAATCTGCAAAGGAAATAGGATAACCTTAGTCCAGGTGATAGTACACTCCATCTTTCTTTCCCATTTGAAAGAGTGCTTCCTGCGCTTGCCCCAACAAGCAACGGATGAGCGTACTACCGCGAAAGCCGTTGCGCGTTAGCAACGCGCATACGTTTTCTTGCTGAGCGAAGTTGGAAGAATCTCTGTTGCCGTATCCGATGATGCTAGCGCAGTCAGAAGAAAGAAGAATGGGTCAAGTGGGAATTGATTCGTTTAAGTTTCCGAATTTCGCCTAGTTTTAGGTTTTAGCACCTTCGCTGTAGAAGCACCTCTTTCCGACGCTAAGCGCAAAAGGCACTCGAAGGAGTAGTGGGACCAACCATCACTACCATAGGGCTATAGTGGTAAATCCTGCTACCGTTAACTCCTATTTCCCCTCACGTGTCAACAAACAAGTTGGGTGCTCTCGGTAGGACTCTGTTGCAGGTCTTGACGTTGGCTGATTAAAAAAGGCATCCTCGTCGCAGCAAAGCCGGTCTTTCTTAATTTAGTCAAAAACGAGACTTTCACAGGTCCGATAAGTCTTTCTACTATACTAATAGGAATAGGGTGGTTACCTTCAAATGCGTTAATTTTCCTTTTTAGACCTTCTTTGTCAACAAGAGCCCTGCCTTGGTCTTCAATCCCCTTGAGCTGCTAGCGAGCATCCCTCTTTGCTTTCTTTGAAAGGTGCATTGGTCACATAGATGACTTCGTTAAGGAAAGCAGCTTTCAAAGTGCTCATCTCTTCGCTCTCCTCCTTCTGCTAATGCGAATATCCCGTTCTTGGTTCTTAGGCTTACAGCTCCAGCCCCTGTTATGTTAGCGTCTCTAATCTCATCTATTGGTTGGAGCTCTCTTCGGGAAAGAGTCTAAAGTAGAGCGTGAAGCTGGGAAGTCAACAAGTTTAGTGAAATCCCCCAAATGGAAAGTTAAGTAGTCATTGTCGGGACGGAAAGCTGCTCTTCAACCACTTATTTAAGCGCTATGCACCTAAGCTCAGTCTTTCTGGCAGCTATCTTGCTAAACCGTCATTCTTGCTAAAGAGTTCCTTTTTCTTCTTTTCTCTCTTTATGCTCGAAATCGTCTTCTATCGACATCGTCTGCTTACTCTTATCGTACGCTCTTCTTACCCCAAAGAATTCCCAAATCGTCTGGTACTTTACTTTGTCCGCTCTCCCTTTCCTGGTGAAGGAGAGAGAGTTTGACAAGCTGAGGCAGCTAAGAAAGAAAGTCTCGTTGAAAGCAGGAACGAAGATTGTGACGACTATTTGAACTAGTTTCAAAGGCTTGATTGACCCTTGGGCTTGGGATTGAATCTGGCTAGGGCGCCCTCGTAAGGCGTAGGGTAGGGATTTGAAACCAGAGGCCTCTCCTCATCTAGTTCTTTCGTTACGCCGAGAAGAAAGATTATATATATGTCCAATCTCTAGTGATGGTGGGACCAACCAAGATGTATGTCGTCCAACCCGACCTCAGACTCTTTCTTCCCGACCTATTTGACTCTCTGGCCGCAGTTATTTAGGTGGTATTCCGAGATTGAAGAGATCGAATTCCTCCCGGGAACACACGAAAGAAAGATATGAACTGGGTAAATAGAAATGGAAAAGAGATGTTTCCAATTCATCCAAATTAGAATAAGCTTTTTCTACATCCATATGATCTACTAAAGTAGATCGGTATTGACCATATAATAAAAGCAGATCTTGGTCCATGGAGTCCCAAGAAGGTAAGAACTCCAACCTGTCTGATGCTTCTTCGGCCAAATACAATATACAAGTGGGACCTGCACTATGAGCAAGCTGTGCGAAAAACCGCTTCTTTTTTCCGGTTCCGAAACAACTTGGGCGAAATAGGGTTCTACCGGGAAACCATGGATTTTTTAGTTTTCGCCATTGGTTACTGGTTGAGCCACTGGAATGGAATGAGATAAGAATCTCTTTAGATCTTTCTTCTCCACTTACTCGTAACAGGCTTTTCTTCTGTAGAATACTTCTTCCGAATGGCATAATTGTCCGATTTTTTCCTCGATCTTCAAAGAAAACTTACTCTCCTACTCCTCCTTCTCCTTTAGGATAGGATCGTCGTTGGTCCTTCTTTCACTTTTCACTAATGATCTCACCATTTTCTAGTAGTTGTAGTTCGCGCGAGGGACTATCCTTTCTATTGCTTGCCCTTGCTTTTCACTCTCTTTTGGTCTCTCTCTTCTATAAAGCGAAGCAAAGCGCATGGCGCTGAAGTGAAGAAAGCTCCCCCCTGCCTTTAGATGAGAAAGCCCTCTTTCTCTTCCAATTAAACCGGCATACTGCACTAAGGGGCTTCGATTTTGCTGAAAGAAGGACTTCGTTGACAAATCTATTGGTTACATCTCGCGTACTTGCCCATATTACTTATATGGGGTGACCTACTTCTACTTACGCTGATTCAAAAGCAGCTCCCATTCCTCAAAGCAAAGCCCGGCAGCGGAGTCAACCCCTCCTTCGGTCGGTTCATGAGAAGGTAGAGTAGAATGAGCACTCTTAGCTTTAGATGGCATGAATAAGCTCTTTTCAAATGGTAGTATAGAATTCGTCAGACTGACGAATTCGATTGATTGATTGCCTTTCTAACTGAAGCTTGAAAGCGGATTCTGTCCTGACTAATGAGATCTTGAGCTTTTCTTGACTTCCCCTTCTCCTTCAACGGCTAACTAAAAGCTATCCCCGGTCCACATGTCCCGCTTTCGCACAACTATGAGACCAACCAGGTGGGGACGTCATATCACAGAGCTTAGGATCTCCCTTCACGAACAAAGCAAACGTGGAATGGCCACCTCCATCAGTCACGAAGTTACTTCAAGCCTGGTGACCTATTGGGCAGACTCTACTTGTTATCTTCGGTTCCAATGGATCACTGAAGACTGAAGCTTTCAACACTTGCTCACTTCCTCCTATTCAACTACTTTCATTCCTTCTGCCGATCACTCCATTTTCACGCGGTGAGGACTTACGACTTTGATTAGAACTTTACTTGACTAGAGCTCCCCCCTTCATCTTGATTTGACTGTCTTTTCCTTCCCTCAGGCACAGGAACTACCTCCAGACTGCTTTCAACACTTGCTCAAACCTGCTCCAGCTAGACTTTAGAGTTGAGCCCAAAGCAAAAGATGGAATTCCTTTAGCGGACCAATTCTCGAGAGTTTACCGCTGTTCCATATAGATTACTCTTTTTCTTTAAGGTCTTGATTTGACAGGAGGTTGACTGGGCGACTATTTATGATTCCCTCTGGTAAGAACAATGAACACGGATCTACCAGCATTTGCAAGACAAGAAGTGAAAATCTCAGTTAATGGTTCTCACAACGAATCCGTTGTCCCCCTTTTTTTTTAAAAGAAAGGTCTATTTAGGCCCTATTCTCTATTTTCCAGGCGAAGGCGCTTTTAAGCCATCTGTTTATTCTTTTTTTTACATTGAACAGGGATTTGACCGACTCGACTCAACCCATCATTTCTACCGGAAAATCTGCCTACATATCATACCTTTGAAGCTGGAGCTGAGCGAGGGGGACTCAACTATTAGCTTTTTTTGAGATTGGTATCTATTTTTAGATATGAAACTGAAAATGAAACGATTGGCTCTCGAAAGGGACTTTGCAAGAGCTGGGGCAAAAAGTGGGTTAGTGATTCTTTACCGAAGAAATTGGTTCGGAGACGCTTATGCACCTGAATTTGCTCGATTCTGAACTGAAACTCCATTCTCCTTGCACCCGACCCTGCCTCT